TATGTTCTGGGGTTTACATATACTCATATGTTTTGTTATAATTGAAACTGAGAAATCTTTTTTAATTGAAAAAATAAATACTGATTAGTTCTGATTCCATTTTTATTTTGTCATTAGGAAAACACAATTTGAAATTCAAATCCCAGAATCGTTCATGAATTAGAAGTAAGGAGTCAATAGTCAATGGTTGAAATTTATCGTCTGAAAAATATACATTTGATTTCTCAATAGAAAAACGAGAGAATGTTTTCAGCATTGTGTATTTTCAGATACTATACAATCAATCAAAGGGATGGATCAAATCCAATCAAAAAGGGTATTTCTTTTATTTTAGGAAATAAAAGGATTAAGTAAAACAGAAGTAAAAATGCAAGTACAATAAAAATTAAGTAATCCGGGAAAAATTGGATCTATTTTGTATCATTTTGGCGGCATGGCCGAGTGGTAAGGCGGGGGACTGCAAATCCTTTTTCCCCAGTTCAAATCCGGGTGTCGCCTGAATCACCAAAAAACTCGAAATCATAATCGATTTATTGGATTGGTTTCTCAATAGTGTTCGGTAGAACCCCTTTTTGACTCTGCGACATTAATTTCACTATTATTAGTGAGGAATAATTCCTTCGTATTTATAGAGATTAGGAGACATAATGCACATGGATATAGTAAGTCTCGCTTGGGCTGCTTTAATGGTAGTCTTTACATTTTCCCTTTCACTCGTAGTGTGGGGGAGAAGTGGGCTTTAGAAGTACTACTAATTGAGTTCAGGAATCAAACCCGCTTGTTTTATAGATCGTTCTGCAACGCATTTTGAACTATTTAAAATCAAAACTCTGAATTTGGAATCCCATTGGATTCCAATGGAGTAATCTATGATAGGAATCATACTCTTTCAATCCAAGAGATATTTCATTGATTCCCGTCTTTGTACTTCGAAAAGAAAGGGATTCAGATGATTGGAAATTTATTCCAACCTAAAATTATTCCGAAATTTTCTATTTGAATCAAGGGGAATGGGCTCTTACTATCTTTATAGACGGATACTAAGCTAGGACCTTTTTCTTTTTTTTTTTATTTATTTCCCTTCAAAAAAGAAGTCGTTTTGTTAAGCGTATACGCACTTTACTATAAGAAATGATATAGAGATAGTGATTGTTTAAGGAGAGACTAGACTGGGCAATAATAAGATCTTGCCTCGGGCGAGTTACATATCGGGCATTTGTTTCTATTCTAATTAAAAAAAAAAGGCAGTTTATGCTTTATCGACTTATTTCATATGGCGTTAAAAATGGGCGGGGTTTCCCCTTACTTATTAGTAAAAGGAAAGGAATTAGAATCCTAAAATAAGAATTATTTCAGATTGATCGGAACAAATAACAAATAGATGTAGCAAATTTGGTCTTATGTCAATTCCATACAATGATATGGAATATATAGGAAGAGAATATTGTAGATTGATATATAGAAACTTAAGCGTTTATCTGTATTCTAGATTACAACTTTATAGACTAAGAGATAGATAGTATGGTAGAAAAATGTTTTTTTCTACCATACTATCTATCTCTTAGAAAATTTCCGATTATAATTATCGTGCGCTCATTTCATTTAAGTTAAGACGTGGAATTGAATCCCTTTCATTTGATTTCGTAAATTTTTGATAAGAACTTGGAAGGAAAGTTTGATTCAAATTAATTTGAAAATTCAATTGAATTAATCATTTTGACTGACTGTTTTTACGTAAATGATAAGTAGAAAAGCGGTAGGAACTAGAATGAATAGTGCAGTAGCAATAAATGCAAGAATATTTACTTCCATAATCTCATCGGTTTTTTACTTCGCAATAACTCGGGATTTAATCCCCTAGAGATGATAAATCTTTCGTCTATCGTCTGTAAATTCAATGAATGAATTACTTCTCGATGATCTTGAACCGGATCACTATCATGAATAACAATATCTGATCTATCAAATCAACCCGTCGTCAAGACTTGAATAGTATAACATAGGAAGTTCTTTTATCCATACCGAATCAAAATTTGGATTCCTAACTTAATTACTCCAAAATGATATTTATCATCCGTTTCTTTGTTTTTTCTATAACCCACCTTGCGTCTTCCTTGGACAGTCTTCTGATGAAGGATCATCAGATTGCCTTTCCACTTCAATTAATTACATAGTTCCAAACCTAACAAACAATAAAAGCGAGATGGAAAAATAGGAAAGAAAAAAGAAATCAAGACTCCTTTTTGCTTTGGGAATGAAAGTATATCCCTCGACACTCTTTACTAGTTCATAGAAAGGGAAAATGTTATTTTTGTATTTATTGGATCCGTCGGGACTGGCGGGGCTCGAACCCGCAGCTTCCGCCTTGACAGGGCGGTGCTCTAACCGATTGAACTACAATCCCAGGGAAATAAGGGATCTGGCAGAAATTTTGATTCTTTTTTATCTTCGTATGGGGTCTTTCTAAAGGACAAGGGGTTTTATACTATCTCATGGTAGA